CGGGGTTTTTGGGTCCAAGTGTATCTTGTCTTTACCACGAATTCTTTTCCTTGGTTAACAATAATTGTAGTTTTTCCCATATTGACGGGTTCTTTAATTTTCTTGCTACCTCATAGAGGTAATAAGGTCATGAAATGGTATACTTTATGTATATGTATTTTAGAGCTTCTTTTAACAACCTATACATTCTGTTATCATTTCCAACTGGACGATCCATTAACCCAACTAACAGAGAATTATAAATGGATCCATTTTTTTGATTTTTATTGGAGATTAGGAATAGATGGGCTTTCTATAGGACCTATTTTATTGACGGGATTTATTACCACTTTAGCAACTTTAGCGGCCTGGCCAGTTACTCGAGATGCCCAATTGTTCCATTTTTTGATGTTAGCAATGTACAGCGGTCAAATAGGATCATTTTCCTCTAGAGACCTTTTACTTTTTTTCCTAATGTGGGAGTTCGAATTAATTCCCGTTTATCTACTTCTATCGATGTGGGGGGGAAAGAAACGTCTCTATTCAGCTACAAAGTTCATTTTGTACACGGCGGGTGGGTCCATTTTTCTATTAATAGGAGTTCTGGGTATTGGTTTATATGGTTCCAATGAACCAACACTCAATTTTGAAACATTAGCGAATCAGTCGTATCCTGTGGCACTCGAAGTAATATTCTATGTGGGATTTCTTATTGCTTTTGCGGTCAAATTGCCGATTATACCCTTCCATACATGGTTACCAGATACACATGGGGAAGCACATTATAGTACGTGTATGCTTCTAGCTGGAATCTTATTAAAAATGGGAGCTTATGGGTTGGTTCGAATCAATATGGAATTATTACCTCATGCTCATTGCCTATTTTCTCCCGGGTTGATTATAGTAGGTGCAATACAAATAATCTATGCAGCTTCAACATCTCCTGGTCAACTTAATTTAAAAAAAAGAATAGCCTATTCCTCTATATCTCATATGGGTTTCATAATTATTGGAATTGGATCTCTAAGCGATACGGGACTTAATGGAGCCATTTTACAAATAATCTCTCATGGCTTTATTGGGGCGGCTCTTTTTTTCTTGGCCGGAACGAGTTATGATAGAATACGCCTTCTTTATCTCGATGAAATGGGTGGAATGGCTATCCCCCTTCCAAAATTATTTACGATGCTCAGTATCTTATCGATGGCTTCGCTTGCATTACCGGGCCTGAGCGGTTTTGTTGCCGAATTATTAGTATTCTTTGGCATAATTACCAGTCAAAAGTATCTTTTAATGCCAAAAATACTAATTGCTTTTTTAATGGCAATTGGAATGATATTAACTCCTATTTATTCATTATCTATGTTACGCCAAATGTTCTACGGATACAAGCTATTTAATGTTCCAAACTATTATTTCTTTGATTCTGGTCCGCGAGAGTTATTTGTTTCGATCTCTCTCCTTCTACCAATAATTGGGATTGGTATTTATCCGGATTTCGTTCTGTCATTATCGGTTGAAAAAGTAGAAGCTATTATATCTCATTTTTTTTTTTCGATAGTTTTCAAGAAAAAAGAATAAATGGAAAACGAATCCTATTAGTTTAAATATTGTTCGTTGTACAATGAGAAAGAAGTCTTTTTTCTCTTAACTTCGATTTTCTCTAAAGTTTTCACTTAACTACTTAACTTAAGTAAACAAAAAAGAATAATAATAAGGAAAAATGAATTGGAACCAAATCGATTTGGTCTTTGGGAGAACCATTTGAATCACTACACTACTTGATTCAAATGGTTCGTGCACCTTATACGAAGTTTTCTTATCTTATTCTTCTATTCTTACTTATATAGTTTTTATATTTATACTATATATATTTTGATTCTATCTTATTAATCTATTATATAGAATAGATATTTTGATTTATTATTTTATTTAACAATTTTACAAAATAGTCGAGTTCTTTTTTGTATTTCTAGGTATATATCTATTTCATTAAATTATATGTTAATGTGTTAATGTAAATTAAATGAACCATAACTATGTAAGCCTATTCCTAATAAATTGACCCCGAAATAGCATATCCAAATTATAATAAAGCCCAGAAAAGCCACAATTGCGGAATTTACACTTTGAAAATTTGGATTTGTTCGAGTATGTAAATAAATCGCAAACATGGTCCAAGTAATAAATGCCCAAGTTTCTTTTGGATCCCAATTCCAATAGGATCCCCACGCCTCATTAGCCCATACTGCTCCAGAAAGAATACCTATGGTTAAAAAGATAAATCCTAGACTAATAATACGAGAACTCCAACGATCTAATTGTTGAATCAGTTGAGCCCTGTAATAGTTTTTAGAAGAAATAAAAGAGGTGCTTAGTAAAACATTGCTTGGTTCATTCCTATATTGGATCTCCACAAAGGAAAATGAATCTTTTAAAAATGCTTTCTTTTTACTAAAAATTCTTAGAGCTTTTCGAAATGTAATGACTAAGAGAGCTACTGATAATAATGATCCACACAAAAGAGCTGCATAGCCCAATACCATCATACTTACGTGCATCATTAACCATTGGGATTGGAGCGCAGGTACTAATATTTCTGATTGCTGCATTTCACTTAAAAGACCTGAAGTAACAAGGCCCTGGGTAAAAATAGTACTTGACGAGGTTATTGTCCTTACATAACTTTTCTGTTTTTTAAAATATGGAAACATATGAATAATCGCGAAACTCCATGACAGAAAAAGTAATGATTCATATAAATTACTTAATGGAAAATGTCCCGAATACGCCCAACGAGTGACTAATAATCCTGTTATACATAAAAAAGTTCCTATCACGCCTTTTTCTGACGAATCATATAGTCCTATGATTTCATCGACTGATAAGGTTATCAAAAAAATTGTAATTCCAATTGAAACGAGCGAAAAGGATATATGAGTTAATATATGTTCTAGAGTATAAAATATCATAAAAAAAAAAGGGGGGGTACTCAATTATATATACGGAATTCAAATTCAGAATTGAATTCATTATAGGCCTTATTGTATCTCTTTTAGAAGATCACATGCCGCTACTCGGACTCGAACCGAGATGCTTTAGCACTGCTTCCTAAGAGCAGCGTGTCTACCGATTTCACCATAGCGGCCGGCGTAGTTGAAATAATACTAATCTATTTGTAGATTAATCGTCGAGATTGAAGGATTCAATTTTCTAGTTTTTTTTTATTGCATATAGTCTAACTATAGAAACAGAAACTTAGTTATTAGTCTAGAATTATTTCTCATTTATTATTCTATTTTTACATTAGTGTGAAAAGGAAATGGATGGGGAAAGTAAGACTCCCCATTCGGAAATAATAAACTACATTCCATTAATACGGAGTGAAACTTTCTATCTTTTATTTATTTATTTTTATTTCAAACAAAAAACAAAAAAGTACCATTTTAGGATTAATATTAGTTAATCTCGGGTTTGATTCTTTTTTGTTTCTCCAAAAAAACTTTTAGAATTTCGAGTAGAAAAAACTTTTAGAATTTCCAGTAGAAAGAGACTTCGCTAACGAAAAAGCTTTCAAGGATGCCCAATATGCCTTTTTTTTCCAAATAGTTTTACGAATACGTTTTTTTGATATAGAAGTGCGTTTTTTTGGAACTGCCATGAAAATTTTAAAAACAAGTTATTCATTTCTATAGTTGGATGTGAAAGACATCTATTCTGCAAACAATTTGCATTTTTCTTTGGTTTTCCGGTGGATCAAAATGGAACACAAAATTCTAAAGTCTTTTTTTAATATCCCTATCTATTCTTTTAATATCCCTATCTATTCTTAGGGTGCTCTAGAGATACAGATAAAAAATAGATCGAAAGGTTTCAAAAACCCCATTCCTTTTCACTCTTTCTTTTTTATATTACACCGATCAAGTTCAAAAAGCGAGTCCGCCGAATTTTCATTTTGAAATTCAAATGAAAAATCAAACTAGTAGTTAATCATTAGTAATTGAACCTTTTTATTTGAAGTCTCTTTCTTCTATATGTTTTTGAAAGAGAAGTGGAAAATCTTTTAGTCTTTCTTGGAAAGAAAAATGTTTTCTTTCTATTCAAAAAAAAAAAAAAAAAGAAACTCAAGCAGCTCGCTGATGAATTAGTTAATAATTATCAAAATTTCAACCAAAACGAAAATCCTTTTTTTTTTTGGGGGGGGATCAAGTTATGGGATCCTCAGAAGGATCTTCCTTTCTATTTCAATATAAAATCGAATAAATTAAATAAAAATAAATAGAATATTAATACTAAACATCTATTAAATTAATACTAACAAAAATGCAATACAATTATATATTTATTATATATATATAGATATTATTAAATTATCTAAATATAAAAATTAGAATCAAAAAATCGAATTATTATATTAATATTCAAATTATTATTAATATTAATATAGAATGCATTTCCGAAGTATTGAACCTAAAAAAAAAAGAGATAAGAGCCGGTGAATCAGAAACAATTAATTAAGAATAAAACAAGGTTGTTTTATGGAATATACATATCAATATTCATGGATTATACCTTTCATTCCACTACCAGTTCCTATTCTAATAGGAATGGGACTTCTACTTTTTCCGACAGCAACAAAAAATCATCGTCGTGTGTGGTCTTTTCCTAGCATTTTACTGTTAAGCATGGTTATGCTTCTTTCCGTCTATCTCTCTATTCAACAAATAAATAGAAGTTTTATCTATCAATATGTATGGTCTTGGACCATTAATAATGATTTTTCTTTAGAGTTCGGTCACTTAATCGATCCACTTGCTTCTATTATGTTAATATTAATTACTACTGTTGGAATTTTGGTTCTTTTTTATAGTGATAATTATATGTCTCATGATCAAGGATATTTAAGATTTTTTGCTTATCTGAGTTTTTTCAATACCTCAATGTTAGGATTAGTTACTAGTTCTAATTTGATACAAATTTATATTTTTTGGGAATTAGTTGGAATGTGTTCTTACCTATTA